TAGATCCCTCTTATATACTTTCGAAAATCCTACTTCCAAAGACCTTGGAAGTAGGATTTACTTCTAAAAATCGAGATGTTCATCGAACCTGAATAACATCTCGATAAATTGAATAAGAGCGGTAGATTTCAATTCGTCTGGAAGTATTATTTGTGCAGGAGTTCGGCTGGTTAAAAGTTCATCTATTAGTAAATTGCGGTTCCACCTAGACCTAGACAGTTGATATATGCCTACTTTCTTTTCCCAGATCGCGACAATGAAAAACGCTTTGAGAAAGAGCAGAATATATGCTGTTCCCATCGAAAGTCGTTTTTCTACTTCAGAAGTATCCGGGTCGTTTGCATTTCGTGCATTTAGCCCGGTACAGTTGTGACGATTCATCTTCATTTTTAATGTCACATGGTCCTTGAAGTCACGCGCAGTGCTCTGCGTTTGCTCGAGATTCTGATTCGGATGTTCATCTCGAATCAGAATTATGTATTTGCGAAAGCAATCTAGATATCTTTCGCAAATAGAAAATTCACAGTCTATGAATAGCCACTTCTTGGAAGTCTCATGGTCTATCCAGTAGAAAATGAATATTCGCAAATAATTCGAAAAATACGGAAAATTCTTGAGGGAATTTTGCGTAGAATCGGGTTTCATGAGTTTCTCTTGGAAAACTTGATCAATTTCATATTCCCTATTTAGAACGTTTTCGAAACGATCTCAAATTTCATTCCATTTTTCGAATTTCTCATCATTATTCGAATTTTCTTCATTTTCGGAATCGTTTTCTTCATTTTCTGAATCTTCAGGATTGCCCTCAGATTCGTTCAAACAATTTCTTAAACAAATAATGGTTCGATTGCCCGGGATGGAGTTAGACTTTGTATATTGCACCTTTAACACAGCGGTGGCGGTGGTAAATAGTGTGTAGCTACTGAAACTTAAAACGCGAACTTTTTTTTTCTTAGCATAAGGGTCGCCTCCTACTAATGAATTATAAGTATCTATATTTTGTATTAACGACGAGATCGCTTATCGACTTTCGTATGTTTTCGGAAATTCGAAGTAGGTGCAAATTCTCCCAATTTGTGACCTACCATACCATCTGTTATATAAATAGGTAAATGTTCTTTTCCATTATGGATAGCAATAATATGGCCGATCATTGCGAATGGTAGATGCCCGGGACCAAGTTTTTATTATTTCTTTTTCTTCTATATAGATTTCGAATTTCTTTTTCTATGGAATTTTTATATTAATATTCCAATTAATATAGGGTCTAACCTTCCCGACCACAATTTTTCTTTTGGAGAATTCTTTTTAAATAAAAACGTGGGAGGATTAGATCGAATGCTCCCTGCGTGAATAAAAATTCGGTCTGTTGGACACCTTCAGGGACTTCTATATTCAACGTTTGTTCAATTACTCTTTTACCCGCAAATGCAATGGTGGCCTCGGGTTCGGCAATAACGACCTTCCCCAACATACCAAAACTAGCTGTTACCCCACCAGTAGTAGGATTTACTTCTAAAAATCGAGACGTTCATCGAATCTGAATAAGATATCGATAAATTCGCTAAGAGCGGCAGACGACTTTAATTCGTCTGGAAGTAGTATCTGCCCGGGAGTTGAGCTGGTTAAGAGCTGAGTAACGAATTGATCTAAAACGTCCTCCCGTATAGACTGTAGCTTTAGGCCCGCCCATTTTTGTCTCCAAATGGCGACAATGAAAAAGGCTTTCGTAAAGAGCTGAATATATGCAGCTCCCATCGAAAGTAGTTTTTCCATTTCAGAAGTATCCGGGTCGTTTGCATTTCGTGCATGCCCCGCTATACAGTCGTAATGAGTCAGATGCCGAAGGGCTGTGACATAGCCTAGTAGGTCACCCGCAGCGGTCTGCATTTCCTCGAGATTTTGATTCGGATGTTCATCTTGAATCAAAATTAGCGATTTTTTGAACCAATCCCGGTATTGGTCCAATATATCAAACTCCTTTTCTACGAATAGAAACTTTTTGGAAGTCTCGCGTTCTATCCAGTAGAAGATGAACATCCGCAAATAATGCGGAAAATACGGAAAATTCTTGAGGGAATTTTGCGTAGAATCGGGTTTTATGAGTTTATCTTGCAAAACCGGATCAATTTCGGATTTCCTATTATTTAGAACATTTTCGAAACGCTCTAACATTTTTTTCAATTTTTCTAAATGATTATTCCAATTGTCGTCGTTATTTTGGGCCGGGTGGCTCTCATAGCCATTTATTCGGTTCATAAATAAAGACTCCTTTTATACTTAGATTTATTATTTATTTTGATTGTCGTTATTTATACTTATTTGATTGATGATTTTGTTTTAAAAAATAGTTAGTGATATTATAAAATAGTTAGTGATATTATTTAGATTATTTAGTTATAAAATAAGTGATTCCATTTATCTTTTTGCTCATCTATATTATTTCGATTATAAAATAAGTGATTCGATTTCTCTTTTTAAAAGATAGAACAAAACAATAAGCGTTTCGATTAATAAGTGATTCGATTTCTCTTTCTATCTTTCTAAAAGATAGAATAGAACAATAAGTGTTTAGATAAGTGTTTAGATTTCTCTTTCGAAAAGGTAGAATAGAACAAAAGAGGAAATACAAAAAGTATAGAATATAGAAACTTTCTTTACTTTTTGTATTTCCTTAATTAAATTTTGTTTAATTTAGGGAGAAATTCTTTTAAAATCTCCGCCTTTTTTAAAATATCCTGAACAGTTTCTGTAGGTTGAGCACCCTTTTCAAGGAAATATAGAATAGCAGGAACATTTAAATAAGTTTGATTCGTTATCGGATCATAAAAACCCACTTTCCCAAGATCTCTTCCTTCTCTTCGAGATCGAACATCAATTGCAACGATTCGATAGACGGCTCATTGGGATAGATGTAGATGAATAATACCCCCCCTAGAAACGTATAGGAAGTTTTCGCCTCGTACGGCTCGAGAAAAAATGATTCCTAGTTCTATTTTTGTATAAAATAAAAATGGCAAATTGGTCTATAAAACGATCAAATCAATTAGATTATGATTGAAGTCCTTTTTTATTCTTCGTTCCTGAAAACTTAAAAAACCATTCGTACTCATAACTCAAGTTGAATAACTCTCAAATAGCTCAAAGGAAAATCTTTAGGCATTTCATTTTTTGAGTGGTCTTTAAACCCCTTTCCTTTTTGTTTGTCTCGTTTACAAATCTATTTGTATTGGATTTTTTTCTGGTCTAGTTATTGAGACAATTGAAAGGGTGTTTCCTTGTTCTGGGATCCTTTATCTTTTCTTTGTTTTAAATCATTGGGTTTACACATAACTTCGGTGATTTTTAATCCTTTCAAAATGGCAGCAACCTACCTTTTTTTGTGATTTCTTTCTATCTTTTATCAAAGAATCATACAAACGGTTGATTTCCACGCGATACATTTTGTATCGAAAGAGTTTTGTCAATTCTAAGAAACTTTCCTTTTCGATTGGAACCCTTTCCATATCGAAAATATACTTACGAAGTTGTTCCAATTTATTGATTGGCATTAACCCTAGATCCTTGCCCCTGAGAAATGAATCAATACTTTCTACTCGAGCTTCATCATAGACTATTTACATTACAACCCCCCCCCAAAAAAAAAAAATAAAGGAGAGGTTCTAGTGGAACAGAACAACCGATGTCGAGCCAAGAGCACCTTCATTCTTTTATAAAGTGGTGGGTGTAAAAATCCACAACGGACCGTGTCCTTCAAGTCGCACGTTGCTTTCTACCATATCGTTTCAAACGAAGTTTTACCATAACATTTCTCTAATTTGAAGCCGGTATGGAATCATGAATAATCATTTGTTCAGTCGGTAGGAACAAGTTTTACCCAGAATTCCCCTTGATTATTGTATAACTATTCCGGCTATTCTTGATTGTCTTTCGAATCAAGAAAATCGTGTATTTTTCTGACAATTTCGTCTTTATCTTTCTCCTCCAAACCTTCTATTTCTAGGAGGTCCTCGCGAGTGTAGATTACGATCATTATAAGATCGTGTATTGTATATATGCTGTCTTTTATAAGTAAAATAGTGACTTTTCGAGACAAGCCTAGCTCTGGAATATACAATAGACGTGGATTTCTCCTTATGTATAGCACGATATACCACTCCGGTAGAAATTTGAATTTCTGAGAGTTAGAATAAAAATAAAATAACTCCGTTAGAGTGTCCGACCAAAATTTTCATTATAAGTTAAGGAAGATAAAATACGAGCTTGTTTTATAGCAATAGTAATTAATCGTTGTTGTTTCAAGGTCAATCTATTCACTCGTCTATCAATCTATTCACTCGTCTAGATAATATTTTTCCTTGTTGACTAATAAATCGATTAATTACACTCATGTTTCTATAATCAATTCGATCCCCCGATTGAATCGGGGGTAAACGCCTACGAAACCGAATTTCGGATTATCGGCGTCTAAAGAACTGGATCGCGTAGTAGAGTAATAACGCGCACCAGATTATCCGACTTTCAACACCCATAATCGGTTTGCATAATGCACGGTTATCGAAACCGAAATAAGGGGGTGTACCCTTTACTACGGTCAGGGGCATTGCTTCGTGAATAGCCTCTACTAGCTCCTCTTCATTACAGAAAGAAGTTTCCGTGTCAATTGCTTTCATTCCCACCCTTATATGACGATATGAAGGAGCATGAGCTAGAACTCGATTAGTGTCTTTTAGGAATGCTATTACCTGGCATCGCGCAGTAATTGGTAACCCGTTATTATCTATACCTTCAACTACCAGAGCGTTATAAAGCTTTGGCATCTTGCCCGACGGAAAGTCGATTTCTAGGGCTGGCCCAATCATTTTAACCACATATCCGACGTTTTTTTCTACTCTTACAGAATCATTATTTTGGGAAATATTTTGCGTCATAAAAAATCCTTATTTTTTTCTATTTTTTTTTTTTCGATTGAACGGCCATTCTAAATTAAATTTAATTAATTAAATAACTCATTTATACAGACATAGTCAAGGGGCCCTCTATGATCCATGATCATAGAAATGAAGGGATATTTTAATCCTTACCAACTTGATCTTGTTGCCCCTGGCAACAAACATGCGTGAACCATTTCACGAAGTATGTGTCTGGATAGTCCAAAGTCTCGATAGTTAACTCTCGCTCTTCCGGTCGAAAAACAACGTCGACGAAGGCGTGTAGGTGCACTATTCCGCGGTGGGGATTGTAACTTTCCATGAATTTCTAATTGTTTACTTACCGGTAGAAAGAGTTTCTATTATTCTATTTTTTGCTAAATTGGGTAATTTCATTTACCTTATTCCCCTTTTACAGACTAGGACAAAGAATTGAGCCAAAAGGAAGATAATTATAAATTTGTCAAATTTACTCAGTGGTTTCTTTTCCCAGTTAATGAAACCCGGATTGCGAATCTCTCCAATGTATATGCTTTGGCCACCTTCAAACGTTTCAGTTCTACCTTTCAGAGCACTTAGAGGAGCTTTTGTATCTAACACTTCCATCCCTTCCCTTAAAGTACCTTTCCCACCCGACATTAAAATTATAGCGAGAACTCGATTATTCTCAAGGATACGCTGGACTTCGCAAATGACATAAGTATAACCTACCCCACCGGGGTAGCTCTCCTTTATAATTAAGGCGTTCAAAACCTTAGGCATCTTGTCTGGCGGAAAACCGATATCCAAAACAGCATCAATTTGTTGAAGAAGCTTTCCTTCTTTTTTTTCTTCAATACCAGAATCGCCAGGAACACAACTAATTGGATTTTTAGTATCCATGTTTTATTTTTTTTATTCTAATTCAATTTCTATTCTGTTTACTGAATAACATGAAATTTTTCCCAACTTCTTTTTTTATAAATTTTTTTATAAAAAAAAATAGAAAAATAGAACTTATTTTTTTATAACAATAAAAATTTAACCTTTTTATATAGGGATTGTCAAGTATATGATCGATCATATATCTTATTATAATCGATTCTTAAATAATATGGATTCGAATCTAATCGCCCTATAGAAATATTAATATACAGATTTCATTTCAATTGGAATTTGTCACCATGTACGAGGATCTCTACTAAGCATCCATGGCTGAATGGTTAAAGCGCCCAACTCATAATTGGAGAGTTCGTAGGTTCAATTCCTACTGGATGCATGCTAATGGGACCCTCTACTACGTCTATAGAAATATCTGATTCTCTATCTTATTGTATATATATAGATTAATATTGTAATGGAATGAATATTCTGACTTATAGCTTTCTTGTTCGTCTCCTAAGTATAAGATAGAGATATATTTCTTTATTTCGAATTTCTTTATATACGATTTTCATTTATTTATATACGATAGGTCCCGTTTGGTTTGGTTCTCTTTGGGATGAGAAATGGCCTACTTAACTCAGTGGTTAGAGTATTGCTTTCATACGGCGGGAGTCATTGGTTCAAATCCAATAGTAGGTAGAGTATTGCTTTCATACGGCGGGAGTCATTGGTTCAAATCCAATAATAGGTAGAACTTATTAGATACCATTGACTCTGGTATCTAATAAGTTTTTCTACTCGCCTTCTTTTTTTATTGAGTTTTTTCTTTTTTTTTCGTTCCATTAAAATCGCAATCGACTACGAAATTTAAATTTCGTAGTCGATTCCTTGTTCTTACTAATCCGAATATATTTCCCATTCGGATTCTTCTTCGAAGTCTTGTTTCAAATCGGAATCGTCTGTTTCCCACCAGTCGAATCCTTCTTCTACGCCTAAGCATTCTTCCAAATGCATTTTGTCCTCTATTTCTTTGAGGTAGGCTTTTACCTTGTTGAAGGCCATTCTTTCTTTTTGGAAGTCGGCTTTTTCCAAGAACAAGAACAAGTTTATTTTTTCTTCGAGTAAGGAAATTAGATTCTCAACTTCGTCGAATAAGTTGCTTTGTTCGCCCGAAAGGGGTGGTTTCATAAATAGAACGATCAGGAATCGCATTATTCGTCTGCTAAGTCGATCCCTTCCTCTATTGTCTGGATTCTCAAACATCCTTTTTATATGGCCCTCCTCGGGATCCCACCCCTCGGGATTATCCCAATTATCTAAATTCACGGAGATTCTTGTATCCCTCGATTTAATACGTTTTTTGTAACCTAATAAAATAGAAAAATGAAGGAAGGGAGCCATGGTAAAGAAATTACCAAGCGCGGTCTTATCAATGGCACTGAATTTGAATTTAGTCCCATAAGTATTAGGGAAATAAACTAATTTTTTGTTTTGCATAGAATAGGAAGGGCTCTTTTCGGGTTCACGAAAATTTGCAAAGAGTCTAAATACTTACTAACATGAAACGAATAATTAAAAGACATAATACTAAGCCGTAACATGAGAAATCAGACCGCATTAAAAAAGAAAAGATAAAGTGGCAGGCCTAGAAAAAGAAATGGATTCAGCAGAATATTGTAATGAATATTCTGACTTACTTGACCCGACTTATAGCTTTTTTGTTCGCATATAAAGCGGATTCGAAATTCTCTTTCATTCCACCTGTACCCAGGCGCTTCATATTCGCCCGGAGATTGTCTGTCTTTAACAATGAAGAAAATAGTGTACGGTTGTATAGATCTCGATGAAATCTATATATGCCAACTCTTCTGATTGTACAAATCTCCTCCACTTCGAACTGTGAGTATCCTTTATGATGATTAGAAGATCCTCGATGGTATAGATCTTTTCTTCCATGAGGAAACTAGTTATTCGGGTAGATAACCTCAATTCTGAAATAAAGAGAAAAGCCGGGTCTTTTCTTTTTCTAGAGATATAGACTATCAATCTACACCACCATGGTTTCACTTTCAGTTTATCAAAGTTACAATAGAATAAGGCCGTTAAAGCCCACGAATTATTAACAAATTCGTCTATTTTTCTGACAATTTCCTCTTTATCTTTCTCCTCCAAATCTTCTATTTCTAGGAGGTCCTCGCGAGTGTAGATTCCCATTATTATTAATTGATTAAGAAAAATAAGTCTTTCTTCATCAAAAAGTACATCAACTACTCTTTTAGATAAGCCGAATTTGCGGACAAGCATATATCGTGGATCCCCTTTTTCGAACAAAAGAAGACGGCAAATTTTTTTCTTTATTGCAACCCAGTTTATATGGAAAAAACAGAAACAAGCCAGAAGAATCAAAATATGTGAGACTTGATGCCTTTGTAAAACATACCTTTGTAAAACTAATTGATGCCTTTGTAAAACTAAAAGTTGCATGATGGTTTTCCTCTTCATGATGGTTTTCCTCCTCTTTTTCTTTTTTTATTTATATATTCTAACCTTTTTATATAGTGATTGTCAAGTATATCATCGATCATATATCTTATTATAATCAATTCTATTTCTTTTTTTATAAAAATAATAATCTAAACTTTTTATATAGGAATTGTCAAGTATATGATCGATCATATATCTTATTATAATCAATTCTATTTCTTTTTTTATAAAAAAAATAATCTAAACTTTTTATATAGGAATTGTCAAGTATATGATCGATCATATATCTTATTATAATTGATTCTTAAATAATATGGATTCGAATCTGATGGCCCTATAGAAATATTAATATACAGATTTCATTTCAATTGGAATTTGTCACCATGTACGAGGATCTCTACTAAGCATCCATGGCTGAATGGTTAAAGCGCCCAACTCATAATTGGAGAGTTCGTAGGTTCAATTCCTACTGGATGCATGCTAATGGGACCCTCTACTACGTCTATAGAAATATCTGATTCTCTATCTTATTGTATATATATATATATAGATTAATATTGTAATGGAATGAATATTCTGACTTATAGCTTCCTTGTTCGTCTCCTAAGTATAAGATAGAGATATATTTTTTTATTTCGAATTTCTTTATTTATATACGATATTTTCATTTATTTATTTATATACGATAGGTCCCGAGAATATTGTAATGAATATTCTGACTTACTTGACCTGACTTATAGCTTTTTTGTTCGTATATAAAGCGGATTCGAAATTCTCTTTCATTCCACCTGTACCCAGGCGCTTCATATTCGCCCGGAGACTGTCTGTCTTTAACAATGAAGAAAATAGTGTACGGTTGTATAGATCTCGATGAAATCTATATATGCCAACTCTTCTGATTGTACAAATCTCCTCCACTTCGAACTGTGAGTATCCTTTATGATGATTAGAAGATCCTCGATGGTATAGATCTTTTCTTCCATGAGGAAACTAGTTATTCGGGTAGATAACCTCAATTCTGAAATAAAGAGAAAAGCCGGGTCTTTTCTTTTTCTAGAGATATAGACTATCAATCTACACCACCATGGTTTCACTTTCAGTCTATCAAAGTTACAATAGAATAAGGCCGTTAAAGCCCACGAATTATTAACAAATTCGTCTATTTTTCTGACAATTTCCTCTTTATCTTTCTCCTCCAAACCTTCTATTTCTAGGAGGTCCTCGCGAGTGTAGATTCCCATTATTATTAATTGATTAAGAAAAATAAGCCTTTCTTCATCAAAAAGTACATCAACTACTCTTTTAGATAAGCCGAATTTGCGGACAGGCATATATCGTGGATCCCCTTTTTCGAACAAAATAAGACGGCAAACTTTTTTCTTTATTGCAACCCACTTTATATGGAAAAAACAGAAACAAGCCACAAGAGTCAAAATGTGCGAGACCCGATCCCGTAGGAAAACCAAATTTTGAGTCATATTTTCCTCCTATGAATATAGGATAAGATAGAAATATATCGATTCTATTTCTTTTATTATAAAATAAAATATATGTGCATTACACATAGGCATTGTCAAGTGTCAGACAGGATTAAAAAAGAAAAGATAAAGTGGCAGGCCTATAAAAATTATTTTAGGATTAAAAAGTAAAGATGGTGCCTAATACTAACTAGTCATTTTATCTATGATTTATGCATGTTTTTTTTTAAGTACTTACCTAAG